ATAGTTATAAAACAAACTCCTCTCCAGGAAGACGAAGGTGGGTTCAGGAGTGAAAGGTAAGCGAAGCGTACATGAAATATCGTCAAAATGGCATAACTATCTCTTTCTCTTTACTAGGAGCTGCTTGCCCAGTCAGAAAGCTAGGATCACAGTCTCTGTCCACTCTAAGGAAGCCCCGTCTCAGGCGAAGGTTGCTCCGTATTCTCTTCTTTCATAGAGCCTCTCTCCGTGGAGGAATGAATGAAGGTAACTAAGCGCAAGGAATGAATGAGCTCATCTCGTTAAGAATGAGGAGCGAATGATCAAATCAAGTTCCAATCTCAGTCTAAGTTACCCAAGATCCAGTAAATATAGGAGGAATTTCTAAGATAGGTACGTTGTCAGCGAGGGTAATATGGAATATTATATTACTTTAAATAGGCGATCAATTCCATGTGAAATGAAAGGGGCAAGCCCCGGCTCAGTCGTCGAAGGGATAATGTAATTATGTTCTTTTATCCCCTGTTCTAGGCGCAATTCGTGGGCAAAGGCAAAGGCGTAGAGCTCAACAAAGACAGTCTCGGCTCAAAAGAAAGTCAGAGCCAAAAAAGAATATTGAATATGAGTAGGAAGAAGTGGTGAAAGGCATCATCCGCAGGCAAGGCAGAGGCGAGCACGAGGAGATGTAGATCGGAATAAGTAATCCACCATCGTAATCGTACCGTACAGTTTCGGAAAGGAATAGGCTTTCTACTAGCTATATTGATAGAAGAGGTAGTGAATCTTACCTGTAGTTAGGCGAGAAAGCAATATACACGACCAACTCTCATCTGGAGCAACCTTCTCTCCCGCTTGATAGCAGTCTGTCGGTCTCAGTCCGGTAGACCGTATTGTTGTTCTTCGGTGCAAGTTCCTCGTCTCTTTGGTTAGTCCCGCGAAGTAGAGAAGTAGGGAGCGGGTCAGATGGGTAAAGCATGGGCAGCTCAGCTCGCTTTGTTCATCTTTTAGGGGTTTCCCCTTCACTCTCAGTCAAAGTTGTTTCGGTCGGTGAGCCTATGTCCTTTATTAAGGGAAGTTTACTTGTCCAATCTAAGCTAAGGCCCGTGAGCCTAATCAGTCAAGTCAACCATACCTAAGGATCGGTGAAAATGGAGATGGAAAGAACCTCAACAGGGTTAACTTCGAGTTAAGATTTAGCCGTTGCAGGAACTGTTCTAGGGGTTCAAGCAGGGTCCGAAGAAGAATCTGAGAAAAGTGAGTCAAGTTCAACATAGTACGTAAGTCGCCCACCTATATCCGTCCCAATGCTTTATCTTTATGGTAGTCAAGGAGCAGCCAAGGGAAGGTACTCGAGGTAGAAATCAGAAGACGAAGAAAGGGGTAGGGAAGCCAAGTCTTTTCTTTATTTCCGCTTCAGTGTGCCGTTCTGTGCCGTAGGTTAATGAAATGCGAAAAGGAAAGGGAATCCAAGGCGCCCAGTCTCCTCCGTAGGGAAGTTGCTTTCTCGCAGGAGCTAAGAAGTCTAAAAAAGTAGGTAGTTAACCCGTTCAAGTAACAACTTCATATCTATCCGTTCCCGAACTCAAGTCCATAGCTCAGGGAAGCGGAGCAACCTTAAAACCAGCAGCAAAGGCAGATGTAGGCAGGCGTTCAGGAGGTCCGTAGCTCAGTAAAGGGATTATTAAATACTTCAAATTGCTTATCAGAATCCAACATCCACTTCCACTAATCTGTATGAATCAAGGGATCAATCAAAAAATAGTAATCCACGGAGAAAGAGAAAATCAATACAATAAGTAAGTTGCGCACTTAAGGAGAGATCGATAGACCAACCCACAAAATAGTTCTTTGTTCATGATTCCATCCTGATCTATGTTCCCTTGGAAGCAAATCCATTACTCTCGCTTAGGGTGGTCACGGGCAATAAAAATAGAGTCAGTCAGGGCATCATCCTTATGCTTGGTCGATAGTCTTTCTAATCTTTAGAATCCCTACGGAGTTGGGTTAGGGCAAAGGTTTGAATTGGGCTAGGCTAGAGAAAGGCAAGGGTTAAGATAGGGTTCTGGATAAACGAATAATATAATATATACTAGGCAGTGAGAAGAAAGCAAAGTAAATGCATTCCCGACCCCCTTAAAAGAGGGGCGCTATCGAGTACGGTTTTGTTTTCCATCGATTAGAGATGGGCTGTCTAGCTCAAAGGAGATAGGCTCGAGCGGAGATCTTTCTTTAAATTATAGAATAGTCCAGGTAGGGCTTCATCTCTCAACAATTACAAGTGAAGGAGAGAAAAGGTGTAAATACGAGATAACTCTAGCTGTAGGGGCGGGCAACTATGAAGAGTTTGTTTGAAAACCCCTGCCGTGCCGTGAAGGTGTACTATCCTATTGGTCAAATCAATGCGTTTTCGAAGCATCAGCCTTTTAACGAAATTCGAATAGAGAATTCCGATTATCGCTTGGATAGCCCGGTGTTTATGGCCAATTTGGAAGGTGTTTCATGCGGGAAAACAGGCCCATTT